TAATCCATATAATAGTGGAAACTACCAAAAAAAAATAGTTGATAATCATAATAATAACTATAGGTATACGAGGGAAAAAGAACCCCATTTTTCTAGTTCCTATGATGCACTTGGAGCTTATCGACAGAAAAGAATCAGTTTAGATAGTCCTTTGTGGCTCCGATGGAGACGAGATCAACGTGTCATTGGTTCAAGAGAAGTTCCCATCGAAGTTCAATATGAATCTTTAGGTACTTATCATGAGATTTATGGACACTATCTAATAGTAGGAAGTATAACAAAAGAAATCCGTTCTATATACATTCGAACTACTCTTGGTCATATTTCTTTTTATAGAGAATTAGAAGAAGCCATACAGGGTTTTTGTCGAGCCTACTCATACACTATCTAATCTAAGAAATTAGATTAGGCGATGTTTGTGCCTAGTGCCTATGGTAATTCAGGTATCCCAAATTTCATTGGTATTCTAATTTCTTAATTTCTGTGTGAATCAAGATTGAGGAAAGGAAGTTTTTGAATCATTGACTTGGGTCCATTGTCGAATCCTACTTAGCAGAAGAAATATAAGAGAAGAGGTACTTATGGCAGAACGGGCTGATCTGGTCTTTCACAATAAAGTGATAAATGGAACTGCTATGAAACGACTTATTAGCAGGTTAATCGATCATTTCGGAATGGCATATACATCACATATCCTGGATCAAGTAAAAACTTTGGGTTTCCAGCAAGCGACTGCTACATCTATTTCATTAGGAATTGATGATCTTTTAACAATCCCTTCGAAGGGATGGTTAGTCCAAGACGCCGAACAACAAAGTTTTATTTTAGAGAAACACCATCATTATGGGAATGTACACGCGGTAGAAAAATTACGTCAATCCATTGAGATATGGTATGCTACAAGTGAATATTTGAGACAAGAAATGAATCCTAATTTTCGTATGACTGATCCTTCTAATCCAGTACATCTAATGTCCTTTTCGGGAGCTAGAGGAAATGCATCTCAGATACATCAATTAGTGGGTATGAGAGGATTAATGTCGGATCCCCAAGGACAAATGATTGATTTACCCATTCAAAGCAATTTACGTGAAGGACTTTCTTTGACAGAATATATAATTTCCTGCTATGGAGCTCGCAAAGGAGTTGTAGATACTGCTGTACGAACATCAGATGCTGGATACCTCACACGTAGACTTGTTGAAGTAGTTCAACACATTATTATACGTAGAACAGATTGTGGTACTATCCGAGGTATTTCCGTGAGACCTCAAAATGGTATGACAGAAAAAATTTTTGTCCAAACACTAATTGGTCGTGTATTAGCAGACGATATATATATTGGTTTGCGATGTCTTGCCACTCGAAATCAAGATATTGGGATTGGACTTATAAATAGATTCATAACCTTTCGAGCACAACCAATATATATTAGAACCCCCTTTACTTGCAGGAGTACATCTTGGATCTGCCAATTATGTTATGGTCGGAGTCCTACTCATGGTGACCTGGTCGAATTGGGAGAAGCTGTAGGTATTATTGCAGGTCAATCAATTGGGGAACCAGGGACTCAACTAACATTAAGAACTTTTCATACCGGTGGAGTATTCACAGGTGGTACTGCCGAGTATGTACGAGCTCCTTCTAATGGAAAAATAAAATGGAATGAGAATTTGGTTCATCCCACACGTACCCGTCATGGGCATCCCGCTTTTCTATGTTCTATGGACTTGTATGTAACTATTGAGAGTCGGGATATTCTACATAATGTAAATATTCCACTAAAGAGTTTGATTTTAGTTCAAAATAATCAATATGTAGAATCAGAACAAGTGATTGCTGAAATTCGTGCTGGAACGTCCACTTTTTATTTTAAAGAGAAGGTACGAAAACATATTTATTCTGAATCAGAGGGAGAAATGCACTGGAGTACTGATGTACACCATGCACCTGAATATACATATGGTAATGTTCATTTATTATTAAAAACAAGTCATTTATGGATATTAGCAGGAGGTTCGTGCAGATCTAGTATAGTGTCTTTTTCGCTCCACAAAGATCAAGATCAAATGAATCCTCATACTTTTTCTGTCGAAGAAAGATATATCTCTGATCTATCAATGACTAATGGTCGAGTAAGATATAAATTGTTAGATACTTCTGATAAAAAAGATAAGAAAATTCTTGACTATTCAACAAGACCCGATCAAACCATATCTAATGGTCATTGGAATTTTATATATCCTTCTATTATCCAAGGGAATTCTTATTCCTTGGCGAAAAAGCGAAGAAATAGATTCATCATCCCATTACAATATGATCAAAAACGAGAGAATGAACTAATACCCTGTTTTGGTATTTCGATCGAAATACCAAAACAGGGTATTTTACGTAGAAATAGTATTCTTGCTTTTTTTGATGATCCACGATACAGAAGAAAGAATTCAGGAATTACTAAATATGGGACCGTAGAGGTCAATTCAATTATAAAAAAAGAGGATTTAATTGAGTATAGAGGATCAAAAGAATTTATTCCGAAATACCAAATGAAAGTAGATCGTTTTTTTTTTATTCTCGAAGAAGTGCATATTTTACCTGGATCTTCATTGATAATGGTCCAGAACAATAGTATCATTGGAGTAGATACACAACTCGCTTTAAATACAAGAAGTCGAGTAGGCGGATTAGTCCGCCTGGAGAGAAAAAAAAAAAATATTGAACTAAAAATATTTTCCGGAGATATTTATTTTCCAGGAGAGGCAGATAAGATATCTAGGCACAGTGGCATTTTTATACCACCGAAAACAGAAAAAAAAAATTCTAAGGAATCAAAAAAATTGAAAAATTGGATCTATGTCCAACGGATCACACCCACGAAGAAAAAGTATTTTGTTTCGGTTCGACCCGTAGTCACATATGAAATAACTGATGGCATCAATTTAGCAACACTTTTTCCTCAAGATCTCTTGCGGGAAAAGGATAATGTCCAACTTAGAGTTGTCAATTATATCCTTTATGGAAATGGCAAGTCAATTCGAGGAATTTTTCACACAAGTATTCAATTAGTTCGCACTTGTTTAATATTGAATTGGGATCCAGAACAAAATGGTTCTCCGAAAGAGATTCGTGCTTCCTTTATTGAGGTAAAGGGAAATGATCTGATTCGAAATTTCATGAGAATTGAGTTAGTAAAGTCCAGCATTTCGTATATTGGAAAAAGATATGATAGGGCAAGTTCTGGATTGATTTCCGATAATGGATTAGATCGTACAAATATAAATCCTTTTTACTGCAAGGTTAGTATTCAATTACTTACACAACATCAAGGTACTATTGGTACATTGTTGAATCGAAATAAGGAATGCCAATCTTTGATAATTTTGTCATCATCCAATTGTTCTCGAATTGGTCCATTCAATGGTTCGAAATATAACATGATAAAAGAATCGGATCCCATAATCCCAATTAAGGATTTGTTGTGTCCTTTGGGGACTATTGTCCCTAAAATGGTAAATTTATATTCATTTTACCATTTAATAACTTATAATCAGATCTTGTTAAAGAAATATTTGCTACTTGGTAATTTTAAACAGACTTTCCAAGTACTTCAAGTACTTAAATACTGTTTAATAGATGAAAATAGGAGGATTTATAATCCCGATCCATGCAGTAACATCATTTTGAATTCATTCCATTTGAATTGGCATTTTCTCCATCACGATTATTGGGAAGAGACATCTACAATAATGAGCCTTGGACAATTTTTTTGTGAAAATGTATGTCTATTCAAATGCGAACCGCACATAAAAAAATCTGGTCAAATTATAATTGTTGATGTTGATGCTTTAATTATAAGATCTGCTAAGCCCTATTTAGCCACTCCAGGAGCAACTATTCATGGCCATTATGGTCAAATATTTTACGAAGGAGATACATTAGTTACATTTATATATGAAAAATCAAGATCTGGTGACATAACACAAGGTCTTCCAAAAGTGGAACAAATCTTAGAAGTACGTTCGATTGATTCAATATCAATGAATCTTGAAAGGAGAATTGAAGGTTGGAACAAAGGTATACCCAAAATTTTTGGAATCCCTTGGGGATTCTTGATTCAAGCCGAGTTAACCATAGCTCAAAGTCATATCTCTTTGGTTAATAAAATCCAAAGGGTTTATCGATCTCAGGGGGTACAGATCCATAATAGACATATAGAGATTATTGTACGTCAAGTAACATCAAAAGTGTTGGTTTCAGAAGATGGAATGTCTAATGTTTTTTCACCTGGGGAATTAATTGGATTGTTGCGAGCGGAACGAGTGGGGCGCGCTTTGGACGAAGCGATCTCTTATCGCGCAATCCTATTGGGAATAACAAGGACATCTTTGAATACTCAAAGTTTCATATCCGAAGCAAGTTTTCAAGAAACCGCTCGAGTTTTAGCAAAAGCTGCTCTACGGGGTCGTATTGATTGGTTGAAAGGCCTGAAAGAGAATGTTGTTCTAGGTGGAATTATACCTGTTGGTACAGGATTCAAAAAATTTGTGCACCATTCAAGTAAGGACAAAAACTTTTATTTGGAAATCAAAAGAAAGAATCTATTTGACTTGGAAATAAAAGATCTTTTGTTACACCATGGAGAATTATTTTGTTCTTATGTACCAAACAATTTACATGAGACATTAGAACAATCATTTACGCGATTTCATGATTCCTAAGAGCGGATTCTTTTACTTTAACTATCTTTTAATTATCTGGTCTGACTTTTAACTTAACTATCTTGTTCTTGTTCGAATATTGATAAAAAAATAAGTAATTAAAAGACATTAATGGTTTGTACTGTGTATTAAAGGTCAATTCCCGGCAGAAGGTTCCATCGGAACAATTACTTATTTCAAAGTACTTCGTTTCTTTGTTAAAAAAAAAAAGAAAAAACAAAAAGGAAGTGTGGGAAAAATGACAAGAAGATATTGGAACATTAATTTAGAAGAGATGATGGAGGCCGGAGTTCATTTTGGTCATGGTACTAAGAAATGGAATCCTAGAATGGCCCCTTACATCTCTGCAAAGCGTAAAGGTATTCATATTATAAATCTCACTAGAACTGCTCGTTTTTTATCAGAAGCCTGTGATTTAGTTTTTGATGCGGCAAGTAGGGGAAGAACCTTCTTAATTGTTGGTACCAAAAATAAAGCAGCGGATTCAGTAGCATCGGCTGCAATAAGAGCCCGGTGTCATTATGTTAATAAAAAATGGCTTGGTGGTATGTTAACAAATTGGTCGACTACGGAAACGAGACTTCAAAAGATCAGGGATTTAAGAGCAGAACAAAAGATGGGTAAACTCAACCGTCTTCACAAAAGAGATGCGGCAATATTGAAGAGAAAATTATTTACCTTGCAAACATATCTCGGCGGTATCAAATATATGACGAGGTTGCCTGATATTGTGATCATCGTTGATCAGCAAGAAGAATATACGGCTCTTCGAGAATGTGTAATTTTGGGTATTCCGACGATTTGTTTAATCGATACAAATTGTGACCCGGATCTCGCAGATATTTCGATTCCATCCAACGATGATGCTATAGCTTCAATCCGATTGGTTCTTAACAAATTAGTATCCGCTATTTGTGAGGGTCGCTCTAGCTATATAAGAAATCCTGGATTATGATTAAGAATCAATAGTTCATTTTGGGGGGATTTTTTGGATTCGGTTACTATTCTTGAATTAAATAAAAAAAAAAAGCAAAAGGGTAAGTGCGGGCATATTGATAATATGTTATTATATTACGTGATTTTTTGGTATCCTATGTAAATTCTTGATATCTTAAATATACAATTAATGAATACGATTTTTGATTCATATTGGTGAGTTGAAAAAGAGATAGAGATGCTTGAATCAAAATAATTTCTTTTTTGAAGTTCAATTTCTGCTAGAGGACAATATGAATGTTATACCATGTTCCATTAAAACACTCAAAGGGTTATACGATATATCGGGTGTAGAGGTAGGCCAACATTTATATTGGCAAATAGGAGGTTTACAAATCCATGCCCAAGTACTTATCACTTCTTGGGTAGTAATTGCTATCTTATTAGGTTCAGTCATTATAGCTGTTCGGAATCCACAAACCATTCCGAACAACGGTCAGAATTTCTTTGAATATATCCTTGAATTTATTCGAGACTTAAGCAAAACCCAGATTGGAGAAGAATATGGCCCTTGGGTTCCCTTTATTGGAACTATGTTCCTATTTATTTTTGTTTCTAACTGGTCAGGTGCTCTTTTACCTTGGAAAATTATACAGTTACCTCATGGAGAATTAGCTGCACCCACGAATGATATAAATACTACTGTTGCTTTAGCTTTACTCACGTCCGTCGCATATTTTTATGCGGGTCTTAGCAAAAAAGGATTGGGTTATTTTGGGAAATACATTCAACCAACCCCCATCCTTTTACCAATTAACATCCTAGAAGATTTCACAAAACCTTTATCTCTTAGTTTTCGACTTTTCGGAAATATATTAGCTGATGAATTAGTAGTTGTTGTTCTTGTTTCTTTAGTCCCTTCAGTAGTTCCTATACCTGTCATGTTTCTTGGATTATTTACAAGTGGTATTCAAGCTCTTATTTTTGCAACCTTAGCCGCGGCTTATATAGGTGAATCCATGGAAGGTCATCATTAACTAGCTTTTCAAATAGTCTTTTTTTTATTCTATTATTAAGCAAGCTTATCCCACATAATTCATGATAATCCAATTGGATGGGTAAGATAATAGTGTATGATTCCATCATCTAGAATTGTAGGAGAAAAGATAGACAATATTCCAACAGAATTATAAAAAAAAGAAGGGCTGGGGAGGTTATAGTTAGACTATAATATATGTAATAATGTCTATAAGCTCTAAACCCCCGTCTATTTTTCTAGGAATTATTCTATTCCAAAATCAATTAAAAAAAGTTAGAATGGTTTACATTATGGAAGAAAAGAATGGATATGTAATATTAGAATAACATTAAGTATTCTTTAGTTATATGAGATAAGTCTATCCATAATATCGCTATATTACATAACTATATAATATTTATATAATATTTATTATATTATAGTATTATTTATTTTATTTATTATATATAGTATTGCTAAAATTTCTATTTTTCCTAATTACAACCAATCCTATAATCATAATCTGGATCCTCATTATTTATATTTTTTGTTATGTTATATATGAACAATATACAACATAATATATATATATTATCCGGTGTAATTCAAATTTTAATTAGATTCATTATATATTTCTTATTTATATATTTATTTATATATTTTATATATTCTTAATTCTTTTCTTATATCTTATATTATATTATATATTAATATATAATATTTATTAATTTATATTTATATTGGATTAATTTGGTATTAAATTAATTTGATAATTTGATTGATATTGATTGCAGCTCACACTGCATTTAGATAGATTTCAATATCAGTCCTTCTCTTCTATTTCGTATGAAATTTTTTTTTTTTGAATGAAAAAAGAAATAAACTTTACAATAGTGTAGTAAAGAACGAAGAATTAAATGAAAGAATGGTTCGAAACAAAGAAATACATATAGTTACAACTGTATGCATATGGATTTATAAAAACTCTATGATAGTTAAAAACGAAAAACGAGATAGTTCTGACGATTCCGTTTTTTAATTTAGTAATATTATTATTTCAACTTGGAGTTTTTAGTTACTTTGACCGCTGGATCTTAATTAAAAAAGTCATAATTGATTGGTTGATTGTATCATTAACCATTTCCTCTTTTTTGTTTTGTGCGAGGAACTTACCATGAATCCACTGATTTCTGCTGCTTCCGTTATTGCTGCTGGATTGGCCGTGGGGCTTGCTTCTATTGGACCTGGAGTTGGTCAAGGTACTGCTGCAGGCCAAGCTGTAGAAGGTATTGCGAGACAACCAGAAGCGGAGGGTAAAATACGAGGTACTTTATTGCTTAGTCTAGCTTTTATGGAAGCTTTAACAATTTACGGACTGGTTGTGGCATTAGCACTTTTATTTGCGAATCCTTTTGTTTAATCCTCGAAATAAGAAAAGAGTACCTTATACCTTAGATACTTTTTTTTTATTAACTATTAACTTGAACTTGGAATTTTCCTTTGCTTCTTAGAATTATATTAACACGTTACTCAAAAATTACTTATTTATTGAGACAATACCTAGGAAGGGTTGATTTGAAGATTAGGAATTACCGCATTCGCTTGCTTTCTTCCTTTCTTTCTTTAGCTTAGTACAATAGAAAACTTTTTTATTTTCATTGTTTGGAAGTGTTTCGACAAATGAAATATTTTTCAATTGATATCAGATCTAAAACCTAAGTCTAAAGTCTAAGTAAAGTATTTTATTAGATTAGAAAATTTTGGAAAAAGTAAAAAATTAAAATAAAACAAATGAAATTACTAGATTTCATTTATTCTTATTAAATAAATAAAGTGGAAAAAAAAAAGGGCGATCAGAGTGATACAAAAAGAACTCTGTTCTTTGTTAATCCTATCCAAAAGAGAGGAGAATATATGAAAAATGTAATTGATTCTTTCATTTACTTGGGCCACTGGCCATCCGCCGGAAGTTTCGGGTTTAATACCGATATTTTAGCAACAAATCCAATAAATCTAAGTGTAGTGCTTGGTGTATTGATTTATTTTGGAAAGGGAGTGTGTGCGAGTTGTTTATTTCAAGAATTGGATGGATCCATCCATCTGCACTTATGGTATTTATAAGGGATAGGAAAAATAGTAAAAAAGTGCACGATCTCGACGAATTTCTTCTGAATAAATTAAGAAATTATATGCAAGAACCATAGCATTTCGTGATTTATTGGTAAATCCACTTTGATTCTCTATCAACCAATAATGCGAGACCTTTAACATGGTTAAAGCTAAATTGTTTAAAGTCCGAACAAAACATGGTATTCTTTCTACCACTACATTAGTAACCAAATAGTTCAAATAAATTGGTAATTTATTTGATATATAACACTCATATCAATAAATAAATTTAAACTATTTACAAGATAAAAAAACAAAGTTCCTTTGTTTTTTTATCTAATGCCGAATCGACGACCTATGTATAAAAAAGAGGAATTTTGGAACTTGAAGAAACAAAAATATAATATAATTTTTTTTTCATTTTTATAATTATATTTCCTTTTTTTCATTAAAAAAAAAATGAAAAAAAAAGTACAAATAAAAAAACAACTTTGCTGACTATTTTAGATTTTGATCTGGTCTAGTCGGAAGAGTCTTCCTAATATTCTGGTTTTTTATAAGTTTTGATATGTTTAACTACAAACAGAAAAGAGAAGGTAGGCTCATTACATTAAAAAAGCTATGGGAATACTCATACCATAAATAAATAATTGAGCGTGAGAGCCAAATGAATCGAAAGATTCATGTTTGGTTCGGGAAGAGATCATGGAAGTTGTGAAATTAATGGTAAGATAATCTACTTTCATTAAATGATTTATTAGATAATCGAAAACAGAGGATTTTAAGTACTATTCGAAATTCGGAAGAATTACGTAAAGGGGTCGTTGAGCAGCTCGAAAGAGCCCGGACTCGCTTACGTAAAGTGGAAATAGAAGCAGATGAGTATCGAATGAATGGATACTCTGAAATAGAACGAGAAAAAGTCAATTTGATTAATGCCACTAGTGATAGTTTGGAACAATTAGAAAATTACAAAAATGAAACGCTTCATTTTGAACAAGAAAAAGCAATTAATCAGGTCCGACAACGAGTTTTCCAACAAGCCTTACAAGGAGCTCTAGGAACTTTGAATAGTTGCTTGAATAGTGAGTTACATTTCCGTATGATCCGTGCTAATATTCGCATTCTCGGAGCCATGCAAAAAATAACGGATTAGCCTTAGTTTCTAATTTAGGCATTATTTTTTTCCTTCCTAAAAAGAGTAAAATAAAGAAACGCT